TAAACAGAGTTTTCTTATTTGAAACGCCTTGTGATCTTCAACCAATTTTGGGCTTCAATATAATTACCGGGAGTAAGTGCTATAGCTTGTTTCCAATACTCAGCGGCTTGATTGAACCAAGCCTCCGCAATTTCAGAATCTCCCTGTCGAATGGCCTGTTCTCCCCGGTCGGAATAGGCAGGTAAATTCCTTCCCTTAGAACCGTACTTGAGAGTTTCCTACCTCATACGGCTCAACAGTCAATTCTTTTGCTGTCCCATATTAAACCATATCTAATCTAATTGAATAAAATTTTTCATAGATCTAGCCCTTTTTTTTTTCTCGAGTTAAGCAAAAGAGGTTAATTATATAAGTTTCAAACTTCAATTTTGCTGAATAATTAAATAAGTTTTATCTTTTCTCCCACCTTCAGAAGAATAAAGCATAGGCATTCCACTATCGTTACAATTTTCTGAAAGATAACTATCTCGGTTTCTTTCATCTAGAAATTTATATAGAATCCTTGAAAAAGACTTTCCTTCATAAGAAAGAAAAGACTTACTGTCTTTGGGATCTGATGCTACACCGCTGCTCAATATCGTAGGGGATCCACCCTATTACATAAGTGGATTCCTTCATTTTGATCTTATATCATGATATAAGTAAGCAGTTTTTATTCTATCGGCCAAAAACCTGACTAATTGATCTTTACGGTGCTTCTTCTATCAATTAGATCCTTTATCCATAGAATAAAGTATCTAGGCATACTTATTTCTTCATATTTCTACTTCTATGAAGTTTCTTTCTTTGCTACAGCTGATACAAATCGTTAGTTTGGACAATACATATGTAGAAAGCCTATTTTTTTTGAGTATTTATTAGCGAATTTGCTCTTTTTTTTCTTTCTATAGTGGAGATAGTCGCACGTAATGACAGATCACAGCCATATTATTAAAAGCTTGTGGTAAGAACGGGTTTCGTTCTAGTGCCCGAAAATAATATTCCAAAGCTTTCGTATGTTCTCCGTTCCTTGTGTGGATAAGACCTATGTTATAGAGTATATAACTTCGATCATAGGGATCGATTTCTAGTCGCATAGCTTCATAATAATTCTGTAGAGCTTCCGCATAATTTCCTTCCGATTGAGCCGACATCCGTTACGGTCGTTCGTTATTCCATTCAAAGAATCTCCGTTCCAGAACCGTACGTGAGATTTTCATCTCATACGGCTCCCCCTTTATGTGATGCGCATAATGAGATGAGAATAATACATGAAATCAAAAAACATTGAAATACTCTCATTATGAACTCATGGGACTAGCGTTTTTACAAAAAATCTCTAGCCAACCTTCCTGTAAAAGATCTTTTCTTAACATCAAGCATGGTGTTACTAGATAAAAATAAAAATGGTAACTCTAACAATTTCTTTGTCCTCAACGCCTCTAAATTTCCAGGAATTAGTCACTTCAACAGTCTTCGATGGTTATACAGGTATCCAAAATACAAACGAGATGGATGTTTGTTGTCCCAACCATTTTTCTAAGTTCCGATCCCGATAAGGAAAAGGGATAATTTATAACAAAGTTTTCGTATTGTTGATTCCTAGGTGTAGTGCTTCTTCCCCTCTGCTACCTATTTTTACTAGTGAATATTTTGACTAGTGGAGTAGGGTTGACTTAATCCATAGGTTACACCTTTCGCTTAATACTAGAATCGACAATTAAAGCATCTGAGGTTACATTAATCGGGGATACACGACAGAAGGAATTTTTTTATTTTAAAATTGCACCTCCAAGAAGCGTAGATTTATTTCAATTATTGTTTTCTTTCTATCCCGAATACTGTGTCTTTCTACTAAGACGGAGAGCGGTAAAGAAAATTAAAAAAAAAAAATCAAATCGCACCATCTCTGTAATAGGTGAATGCCTCTTTTTCCCCGGAAGTTGTCGGAATTATTCGTAATAAGATATTGGCTACAATTGAAAAGGTCTTATCGATAAAATTTCCATTTATCCCACCAGATCTAGGCATCGGTAACAACCCCATTCTATAATTTCTTTTAATTACCTCTCGTGAGAAAATGATCCCACAAACAAAGGAATTGCATAGTACGAAATAACATAAAAACGGATTCATTAAAAAATCCCCCTCGATATTCAAATTCTTTCTTTTTGATTTCACAGGAATCAATAAAACAGAAGAAATATTTCAATCCGGTTAAATTTCATCCAAATGTAGTAGGATCAGAATGAAGAGAACTATTCTGATTTCAGCGAAGTTGAAGAAAAAAAATAATTTTATTTATCTTACAGATTGGGGTAATTCTAGAAGTTTTTTGATTGAATTATGATACAAAGAGCAAAAAGAATCGAATCATTATTCTATGATTCATAAATTTTTACTAGATCTATATATGGGATAAACAGTTGTTGGTGAAAAATATAAAACTGTCAAAGTTGAATTTTTATAAAAAATGGAATCATAGTTTAAAAAACTAAATAGAATCATGAGCTAAAAGTAT